GTCTTTGTAGCTTAAAAAAAGCATGACACTGAAGATGTCAAGACGGCTGCCACACGCACCCAAAGACAAAAGACTTGGTCCTAACCTTACTGTTGGTTGTTGCTAGGTTTATACATGCGAGTATCCGCATTCCAGTGTAGATGCCCTGGACACCTTAACTCAAGGCAGATAGGAGCGGGTATCAGGCTCACCATGCTGTAGCCCAAGACGCCTTGCAATTGCCACACCCCCACGGGTTCTCAGCAGTAGTTAATATTAAGCAATGAGTGTAAACTTGACTTAGCCATAGCAATAAAGGGTCGGTCAATCCTGTGCCAGCCACCGCGGTCATACAGGAGACCCAAATCAACGTTATAACGGCGTAAAGTGTGGTAACATGTTATCCAAGTAACTAAGATTAAAAGGCAACTGAGCTGTCATAAGCCCAAGATGCCCATAAGGCCTCTTCTCTAAAGAAAATCTTAGAACAACGATTAATTGAAATCCACGAAAGCCAGGGCCCAAACTGGGATTAGATACCCCACTATGCCTGGCCCTAAATCTTGATGCTTAATACAACCCAAGCATCCGCCCGAGAACTACGAGCACAAACGCTTAAAACTCTAAGGACCTGGCGGTGCCCCAAATCCACCTAGAGGAGCCTGTTCTGTAATCGATGATCCACGATATTACCTGACCATCTCTTGCCATATCAGCCTACATACCGCCGTCTCCAGCTCACCTACACTGAAAGCCCAACAGTGAGCGCAATAGCCTACCCCGCTAGTAAGACAGGTCAAGGTATAGCCTATGGGATGGAAGCAATGGGCTACATTTTCTAGAATAGAACATACGGCAAAGGGACTTGAAACGGTCCCTGGAAGGAGGATTTAGCAGTAAAGTGGGACAATCGAGCCCTCTTTAAGCCGGCTCTGGGACACGTACATACCGCCCGTCACCCTCCTCAAAGGCGACCCCCCCCCCCCCCATAACTAATAAGCAATTCAGCCAAAGATGAGGTAAGTCGTAACAAGGTAAGTGTACCGGAAGGTGCACTTAGGACACCAAGACGTAGCTTAAACAAAGCATTCAGCTTACACCTGAAAGATGTCTGCTAAACCCAGATCGTCTTGATGCCAAACTCTAGCCCAATAGACATGACTCAGAATAACAAAGTCACTGACCAAACCCAAATAAAGCATTTACCAGTCCCAGTATAGGCGATAGAAAAGACACCATTGGAGCGATAGAGACAGTACCGTAAGGGAAAGATGAAATAGTAGTGAATAACCTAAGCTAAAAAAAGCAAAGATCAACCCTTGTACCTTTTGCATCATGGTCTAGCAAGAAAAACCAAGCAAAATGAATTTTAGTTTGCCCTCCCGAAACCCAAGCGAGCTACTCACGAGCAGCTATTGTTGAGCGAACCCGTCTCTGTTGCAAAAGAGTGGGATGACTTGTTAGTAGAGGTGAAAAGCCAATCGAGCTGGGTGATAGCTGGTTGCCTGTGAGACGAATCTAAGTTCACTCTTAATTCTCCTCCAAGGAACTCAATAAACCCTAATGAAGCGAATTAAGGGATATTTAAAGGGGGTACAGCTCCTTTAAAAAAGAATACAATCTCGACAAGCGGATAAGTAACTCCTCCAGACCTACTTGTGGGCCCTCAAGCAGCCATCAACAAAGAGTGCGTTAAAGCTCAGAATCCCAAAAATATATAAACCTTACGAATCCCTCCCCACTAACAGGCTAACCTATACCCAAATAGGAGAATCAATGCTAGAATGAGTAACCAGGGTCCTCCCTCTACGACGCAAGCTTACATCAGTACATTATTAACAAACCATTAATATACGACAAATCCAACAAGCACAGTATTAAACAACTTGTTAACCCGACAGAGGAGCGTCCATTAAGAAAGATTAAAACCTGTAAAAGGAACTAGGCAAACCGTCAAGGCCCGACTGTTTACCAAAAACATAGCCTTCAGCAAACCCAATACAAGTATTGAAGGTGATGCCTGCCCGGTGACCCGATGTTTAACGGCCGCGGTATCCTAACCGTGCAAAGGTAGCGCAATCAATTGTCCCATAAATCGAGACTAGTATGAATGGCTAAACGAGGTCTTAACTGTCTCTTACAGGCAATCGGTGAAATTGATCTCCCTGTGCAAAAGCAGGGATAAAACCATAAGACGAGAAGACCCTGTGGAACTTCAAAATCAGCAGCCACCCTAAACTACCTACACACCCACTGGGTTCACACCTATTAAAACGCTGGCCTGCATTTTTCGGTTGGGGCGACCTTGGAGAAAAACAGATCCTCCAAAAATTAGACCACACCTCTAGACTGAGAGCAACCCCTCAACGTGCTAATAGCAACCAGATCCAATATAATTGATCAATGGACCAAGCTACCCCAGGGATAACAGCGCAATCTCCTCCGAGAGTCCGTATCGACGAGGAGGTTTACGACCTCGATGTTGGATCAGGACATCCTAGTGGTGCAGCCGCTACTAAGGGTTCGTTTGTTCAACGATTAATAGTCCTACGTGATCTGAGTTCAGACCGGAGCAATCCAGGTCGGTTTCTATCTATGACTAGCTCTTCCCAGTACGAAAGGATAGGAAAAGCAAGGCCAATACCACAGGCAAGCCTTCGCCTTAAGTAATGAAGCCAACTTAATTACAAAAGGCTATCACACCCAACCACGTCCTAGAAAAGGACCAAGCTAGCGTGGCAGAGCTCGGCAAATGCAAAAGGCTTAAGTCCTTTAAATCAGAGGTTCAAATCCTCTCCCTAGCTACCACCACCTTAATGGCCAACCATCCACTACTCACCAGCTTCATCATAGCCCTTTCCTACGCCCTCCCCATTTTAATCGCAGTGGCCTTCCTCACACTAGTAGAACGTAAAATCCTAAGCTACATGCAAGGCCGGAAAGGCCCAAACATCGTAGGCCCATTCGGCCTACTCCAACCTCTAGCCGACGGCGTAAAACTATTTATCAAAGAACCCCTTCGCCCCTCAACTTCCTCCCCAATCCTTTTCATCGTAACCCCTATACTAGCCCTCCTCCTAGCAATCTCAATCTGAACTCCCCTTCCCCTTCCATTCTCTCTAGCAGACCTAAACCTAGGCCTACTATTCCTGCTTGCCATGTCCAGCCTAGCAGTTTACTCCATCCTATGATCAGGCTGGGCCTCCAATTCAAAATACGCCCTAATTGGAGCACTACGAGCAGTAGCCCAAACAATCTCCTACGAAGTTACCCTAGCAATCATTCTTCTATCCATCATTCTCCTAACCGGGGGTTACACCCTAAACACCCTTGCAGTCGCCCAAGAACCCTTATACCTCATCTTCCCATGCTGACCCCTCGCCATAATATGATATGTGTCCACGCTCGCCGAAACGAATCGAGCCCCATTCGACCTAACAGAAGGCGAGTCAGAACTAGTCTCAGGGTTCAACGTAGAATATGCAGCAGGACCCTTTGCCCTATTCTTCCTAGCAGAGTACGCCAACATTATACTCATAAACACACTAACCGCCATCCTATTCTTCAACCCAAGCACACTCAACCCACCCCAAGAGCTATACCCCATAATCCTTGCTACAAAAGCCCTCCTCCTATCAGCAGGATTCCTGTGAATCCGCGCCTCATACCCACGATTCCGATACGACCAACTCATGCACCTACTATGAAAAAACTTCCTCCCCCTAACACTTGCTCTCTGCCTATGGCACACCAGCATGCCAATTTCCTACGCAGGCCTACCCCCCACCTATAGACCGCAAGGAAATGTGCCTGAATCCAAAGGGTCACTATGATAAAGTGAACATAGAGGTACACCAGCCCTCTCATTTCCTACCCACCTAGAAAAACAGGAATTGAACCTGTACTAGAGGGATCAAAACCCTCCATACTTCCCTTATATTATTTTCTACCCAGCAAGGTCAGCTAAACAAGCTATCGGGCCCATACCCCGAAAATGATGGTTCAACCCCTTCCCTTGCTAAATGAACCCCCAAGCAAAACTAATCTTCGCCACCAGCCTACTCATAGGAACCACCATTACAATCTCAAGCAACCACTGAATCTTAGCCTGAACCGGCCTCGAAATCAATACCCTGGCCATTCTGCCACTGATCTCAAAATCACACCACCCCCGCGCCATCGAAGCCGCAACTAAATATTTCCTAGTACAAGCCTCAGCCTCAGCTTTAGTACTATTTTCAAGCGTAACCAACGCTTGACACACCGGACAGTGAGACATCACCCAATTAACACACCCCACCTCATGCCTGATTTTAACCTCAGCAATCGCAATAAAACTAGGCCTGGCCCCATTTCACTTCTGGTTCCCAGAGGTTCTCCAGGGCTCCCCCCTCATTACGGGCCTCCTACTATCTACCGCTATAAAATTCCCACCAATCACCCTACTATACATAACTTCCCAATCATTAAACCCAACCCTACTGACTATCATGGCCATCCTGTCCGCAGCCATAGGCGGATGAATGGGCCTAAACCAGACACAAACCCGAAAAATCCTAGCCTTCTCCTCAATCTCTCACCTAGGCTGAATGGCTATCATCATCACATACAGCCCAAAACTCGCTCTACTAAACTTCTACCTATATACCTTAATAACTGCAGCAGCATTCCTCACCCTAAACTCAATAAAAGTACTAAAACTATCCACCCTAATAACCTCCTGATCAAAAACACCGACACTCAGCGCAATACTGCTACTAACACTACTCTCCTTAGCAGGCCTCCCCCCACTGACGGGATTCCTGCCAAAATGACTAATCATCGAGGAACTAACCAAACAAGAAATAGCCCCAATAGCAACAATCATCTCACTCCTCTCCCTCCTAAGCCTATTCTTCTACCTACGACTAGCATACTGCTCCACAATTACACTACCCCCTCACACCACAAACCACATAAAACGATGGCGCACTAACAAACCCGTTAACACCTCCGTCGCCATCCTAACAACCCTATCCATCATACTCCTCCCCATCTCCCCCATCATCCTCACCATCATGTAAAAGAAACTTAGGATTACCCAAACCGAAGGCCTTCAAAGCCTTAAACAAGAGTTAGACCCTCTTAGTTTCTGCTAAGATCCGCAGGACATTACCCTGCATCTTCTGAATGCAACTCAGACGCTTTAATTAAACTAGGACCTTGCTCAATCCGCTAGACAGATGGGCTTCGATCCCATGATAATGTAGTTAACAGCTACATGCCCAAACCACCTGGCCTCTGCCTATAAACCCTATAAGACTCCGGCACAAAACTATTGTACATCGATGAGCTTGCAACTCACCATGAATTTCACTACAGAGCCGATAAGAAGAGGAATCAAACCTCTGTAAAAAGGACTACAGCCTAACGCTTATACACTCAGCCATCTTACCTGTGACATTCATTAACCGATGACTATTCTCAACCAACCACAAAGACATCGGCACCCTATACCTGATTTTCGGCGCATGAGCCGGAATAGTGGGTACCGCCCTAAGCCTCCTCATCCGAGCAGAACTAGGCCAACCAGGCGCCCTCCTGGGAGACGACCAAGTATACAACGTAATCGTCACGGCCCATGCTTTCGTAATAATCTTCTTTATAGTCATACCAATCATAATCGGAGGATTTGGAAACTGACTAGTCCCTCTAATAATTGGAGCACCTGACATAGCATTCCCACGAATAAACAACATAAGCTTCTGGCTCCTACCACCATCCTTCCTCCTCCTCCTAGCCTCCTCTACAATCGAAGCAGGAGTAGGGACAGGATGAACCGTATACCCCCCTCTAGCCGGCAACCTAGCCCACGCCGGGGCCTCAGTCGACCTAGCTATCTTCTCCCTACATTTAGCAGGAATCTCCTCTATTCTAGGGGCAATCAACTTCATCACAACTGCAATTAACATAAAACCACCCGCCCTGTCCCAATACCAAACCCCCCTATTCGTATGATCAGTGCTAATCACTGCAGTCCTACTTCTCCTCTCCCTCCCTGTCCTTGCCGCAGGCATTACTATGCTTCTTACAGACCGTAACCTAAACACCACCTTCTTCGACCCAGCAGGAGGGGGAGACCCAGTCCTATACCAACACCTATTCTGATTTTTCGGCCACCCTGAAGTGTACATCCTCATTCTACCAGGATTCGGCATCATCTCCCACGTCGTAGCCTACTACGCAGGGAAAAAAGAACCATTCGGTTACATAGGAATAGTATGAGCCATGCTATCCATCGGCTTCCTAGGATTCATCGTCTGAGCACACCACATGTTCACAGTAGGAATAGACGTAGACACCCGAGCATACTTCACATCCGCTACCATAATCATTGCAATCCCAACCGGCATTAAAGTGTTCAGCTGACTAGCAACCCTGCACGGAGGCACAATTAAATGAGACCCCCCAATACTATGAGCCCTGGGCTTTATCTTCCTGTTCACCATCGGGGGACTAACAGGAATCGTATTAGCAAACTCCTCACTAGACATCGCCCTACACGACACTTACTACGTAGTAGCCCACTTCCACTACGTACTTTCTATGGGAGCGGTATTCGCCATTCTAGCAGGATTCACACACTGATTCCCGCTCTTCACCGGATACACCCTACATTCCACATGAGCCAAAACCCAATTCGGAGTAATATTTGTAGGAGTAAACCTCACCTTCTTCCCCCAACACTTCCTAGGCCTAGCAGGCATGCCTCGACGATACTCGGACTACCCAGACGCCTACACACTATGGAATGCCATCTCCTCAGTAGGTTCCCTAATCTCCATGACAGCCGTAATCATATTAGTGTTCATCATCTGAGAGGCCTTTGCAGCCAAACGTAAAGTCCTCCAACCAGAACTAACAAGCACGAATATTGAATGAATCCACGGCTGCCCACCTCCATTCCATACATTTGAAGAACCCGCCTTCGTCCAAGTCCAAGAAAGGAAGGAATCGAACCCCCATATGTTGGTTTCAAGCCAACCGCATATAAACCACTTATGCTTCTTTCTCATTAGAGACGTTAGTAAAACAATTACATAGCCTTGTCAAGGCTAAATTACAGGTGAAAGCCCAGTACGCCTCTACACCCTAAACATGGCCAACCACTCACAATTAGGCTTCCAAGACGCATCATCACCTATTATAGAAGAACTAGTACAATTCCACGACCACGCCCTAATAGTTGCTCTCGCTATTTGCAGCCTGGTCCTCTACCTCTTAACCCACATACTTACAGAAAAACTATCATCAAGCACAGTAAATGCACAAGAAATCGAACTCGTCTGAACAATCCTACCAGCCATAGTCCTAATCATGCTCGCCCTACCGTCCCTTCGAATCCTCTACATAATAGACGAAATCAACGAGCCTGACCTAACCCTTAAAGCCATCGGTCACCAATGGTACTGATCCTACGAATACACCGACATCAAAAACCTTACATTCGACTCTTACATAACACCTACAACAGACCTACCACTAGGGCACTTCCGCCTCCTAGAAGTAGACCATCGTGTTGTCGTCCCAACAAGCTCCACAATCCGAGTCATTGTCACCGCCGACGACGTACTACACTCATGGGCCGTTCCAAGCCTAGGTGTAAAAACCGACGCAATCCCAGGGCGCCTAAACCAAACATCGTTCCTCACCCCACGACCCGGAATCTACTACGGACAATGCTCAGAAATTTGCGGCGCCAACCACAGCTTCATACCAATTGTAGTTGAAGCCACCCCACTAGCCAGCTTCGAAAACTGATCCTCCCTACTATCTTCCTAATCATTAAGAAGCTATGGAACAGCACTAGCCTTTTAAGCTAGAGACAGAGGACTAACTCCTCCTTAATGATATGCCACAACTAAACCCCAACCCCTGATTTTTTATCATGATCACTTCATGATTAACCTTCACACTAATCATTCAACCTAAACTACTCTCATTCCTACCTACAAACCCCCCATCCAGCAAAACCCCAAAAACCACAAGCACCACTCCCTGAACCTGACCATGAACCTAAGCTTCTTTGACCAATTCTCAAGCCCCTCCCTACTAGGTATCCCTCTAATCCTCATCGCAACTATATTCCCAGCCCTACTGCTCCCCTCCCCAGGCAACCGATGACTAACCAGCCGACTATCTACCCTCCAACTATGGCTCATCAACCTCATTACAAAACAACTAATAATCCCCCTAAACAAAAAAGGCCACAAATGAGCTCTAATCCTAACATCACTAATAATCTTCCTCTTACTAATCAACCTCCTAGGCCTCCTCCCATACACATTCACCCCAACCACCCAACTATCTATAAACCTAGCACTAGCCTTCCCCCTATGACTAGCCACACTACTAACAGGCCTACGAAACCAACCATCCCTTTCATTAGCCCACCTCCTACCAGAAGGAACCCCCACACTACTAATCCCCGCCCTAATCCTAATCGAAACAACCAGCTTACTCATCCGTCCATTAGCACTGGGCGTACGACTAACAGCCAACCTCACAGCCGGCCATCTCCTCATTCAACTCATCTCCACTGCCACAGTGGCCCTATTCTCAACAATACCAACAATCTCCCTACTAACCCTACCAATCCTCCTCCTACTAACCATTCTAGAGGTAGCAGTAGCTATAATCCAAGCCTACGTATTCGTACTCCTACTGAGTCTCTACCTACAAGAAAACATCTAACCCTCCCCAATGGCACACCAAGCACACTCTTACCATATAGTAGACCCCAGCCCATGACCCATTTTAGGAGCAGCCGCCGCTCTCCTCACTACCTCAGGCCTAACCATATGATTCCACTACAACTCCCCTTATCTCCTAATCGTAGGTTTACTCTCCACCCTCCTAGTTATGTTCCAATGATGACGCGACATTATCCGAGAAAGCACATTCCAAGGACACCACACCCCCACAGTACAAAAAGGCCTACGATATGGCATAGTCCTATTCATCACATCCGAAGCCTTCTTCTTCCTAGGCTTTTTCTGAGCATTCTTCCACTCAAGCCTAGCCCCAACCCCAGAATTAGGTGGACAATGACCTCCAGTAGGTATCAAACCACTAGACCCAATAGAAGTCCCACTTCTAAATACAGCCATCCTTCTGGCTTCAGGTGTTACTGTCACATGAGCTCATCACAGCATTACAGAAGCCAACCGAAAACAAGCAATCCAAGCCCTCACCCTAACCGTCCTCCTAGGTTTCTACTTCACCGCCCTACAAGCTATGGAATACTATGAAGCTCCCTTCTCTATCGCCGACAGTGTATACGGCTCAACCTTCTTTGTAGCAACAGGATTCCATGGCCTCCACGTAATCATTGGCTCTACTTTCCTACTAGTCTGCCTCCTACGTCTAATTAAATACCACTTCACATCAAACCACCACTTCGGCTTTGAAGCAGCAGCATGATACTGACACTTCGTAGACGTCGTATGATTATTCCTCTACATCTCTATTTACTGATGAGGATCTTACTCTTCTAGTATATTTATTACAATCGACTTCCAATCCTTAAAATCTGGTTCAACCCCAGAGAAGAGTAATGAACATAATCCTATTCATGATCGCCCTATCTCTAGCCCTAAGCATTGCCCTCACCGCCCTGAACTTCTGACTCTCCCAAATAAACCCAGACTCAGAAAAACTATCTCCCTACGAATGCGGTTTCGACCCCCTAGGCTCTGCCCGACTCCCATTCTCAATCCGATTCTTCCTAGTAGCCATCCTATTTCTACTATTCGACCTAGAAATCGCCCTACTCCTACCCCTCCCATGAGCCACCCAACTAGAATCACCCACCACCACACTAATCTGGGCTTCAACCCTCATCATCCTACTAACTATAGGACTAGTATATGAATGGGCCCAAGGAGGACTAGAATGGGCAGAATAAGAAAGTTAGTCTAACTAAGACAGTTGATTTCGACTCAACAAATTATAGTACCCACCCTATAACTTTCTTTATGACATACCTACACCTAAGCTTCTTTTCTGCATTCACCCTAAGCAGCCTAGGCCTAGCCTTCCACCGAACCCACCTAATCTCAGCCCTACTATGCCTAGAAAGTATAATACTATCCATATACGTCGCTCTAGCCATATGACCCATCCAAACCCAAACAACATCCCCCACCCTACTGCCCATCCTCATACTAACCTTCTCTGCCTGCGAAGCTGGCACAGGATTAGCCCTCCTAGTCGCCTCCACCCGGACCCACGGCTCTGACCACCTACACAACTTCAACCTCCTACGATGCTAAAAATCATCATCCCAACCATCATACTCCTCCCTCTTACCTTTCTCTCCCCCTCCAAACACCTATGGACCAACATTACCACACACAGCCTATTAATTGCCACTATCAGCCTCCACTGGTTCACTCCTACCTACTACCCTAACAAAAGCATTTCTCCTTGAACCTCAATCGACCAAATCTCCTCCCCCCTACTAATCCTATCCTGCTGACTCCTACCCCTCATAATCATAGCAAGCCAAAACCACCTAGAACAAGAACCACCCATCCGCAAACGAATCTTTGCCACAACCATCCTCATAGCCCAACCATTCATTTTAATCGCCTTCTCAGCCTCAGAACTAATACTATTTTATATCGCATTCGAAGCCACCCTCATTCCCACCCTAATCCTAATCACACGATGAGGAAGCCAACCAGAACGACTTAGCGCTGGCATCTATCTACTGTTCTACACACTCGCCAGCTCACTCCCCCTACTCATCATCATCCTCAGCCTCCACAACCAACTCGGTACACTCTACTTCCCAGCACTAAAACTCTCCCACCCCACAATAACCACCACATGAACAGGACTAATCTCAAGCCTAGCCCTCCTCCTAGCCTTTATAGTCAAAGCCCCCCTCTACGGACTTCACCTATGACTACCCAAAGCCCACGTAGAAGCCCCTATCGCAGGCTCCATACTACTTGCCGCCCTTCTCCTAAAACTAGGAGGATATGGCATCATACGAATCACCATCCTAGTAAACCCCGCACTAAATAACATCCACTACCCCTTCATTACCCTAGCCCTATGAGGAGCCCTAATAACTAGCGCCATCTGCCTACGACAAATCGACCTAAAGTCATTAATTGCCTACTCGTCCGTCAGCCACATAGGCTTAGTTGTAGCCGCAACCATAATCCAAACCCAATGAGCCTTCTCAGGGGCCATAATCCTAATAATCTCCCACGGCCTAACCTCCTCAATACTATTCTGCCTAGCCAACACCAATTACGAGCGGACTCACAGCCGTATCCTGCTCTTAACCCGAGGACTCCAACCCCTCCTCCCACTCATGGCCATCTGATGACTTCTAGCCAACCTAACAAACATGGCACTCCCCCCAACAACCAACCTCATAGCAGAACTAACCATTATAGTAGCCCTATTCAACTGATCCTCTATCACAATCATCCTAACCGGCACTGCCATCCTCCTAACCGCCTCATACACCCTATACATGCTCACAATAACACAGCGAGGCACACTACCATCTCACATCACATCGATCCAAAACTCCTCCACACGAGAACACCTCCTCATAGCCCTACACATAATCCCCATAATCCTCCTTATTCTAAAACCCCAACTCATCTCCGGTGTTCCTATATGCAGGTATAGTTTTAACCCAAACATTAGACTGTGATCCTAAAGATAGAAGTTAAACCCTTCTTACCTGCCGAGGGGAGGTTAAACCAGCAGGAACTGCTAACTCTTGCATCTGAGCATAAAACCTCAGCCCCCTTACTTTCAAAGGATAACAGTAATCCAATGGTCTTAGGAGCCACTCATCTTGGTGCAAATCCAAGTGAAAGTAATGGACCTAACACTAGTCCTAAACACACTCATACTACTCACCCTAGCCACCCTCTCCACCCCCATCATCTTCCCAATACTATCCAACAACCTTAAAAACTCCCCCCTCACTATCACAAACACAGTTAAAACCTCTTTCCTAATCAGCTTAATCCCTATAACCATCCACATCCACTCAGGTATAGAAAGCCTAATCACTATCTGAGAATGAAAATTCATCATAAACTTTAAAATCCCCATCAGCCTAAAACTCGACTTCTACTCACTCACTTTCTTCCCAATCGCCCTATTTGTGTCCTGATCTATCCTACAATTTGCAATATGATACATGGCATCAGACCCGCACATCACAAAATTCTTCATCTATCTCCTCTTCTTCCTAATCACCATACTCATCCTAATCGTCGCTAACAACCTATTCGTCCTCTTTATCGGCTGAGAAGGCGTAGGTATCATATCTTTCCTACTCATCAGCTGATGACACGGGCGAGCAGAAGCAAACACCGCCGCCCTGCAAGCCGTACTCTACAACCGAGTGGGAGACGTAGGCCTTATCCTCTGCATAGCATGACTAGCCTACACCATAAACACCTGAGAAATTCATCAACTACCCTCCCCCAACCAAACCCCTACACTTCCCCTCCTAGGCCTCATCCTAGCCGCAACAGGAAAATCCGCCCAATTCGGCCTTCACCCATGACTACCAGCCGCCATAGAAGGCCCAACCCCTGTATCCGCCCTACTACACTCAAGCACAATAGTAGTTGCCGGGATCTTCCTACTCATCCGAACCCACCCCCTATTCGACAACAATCCAACCGCCCTCACCCTCTGCCTATGCCTAGGTGCCCTATCCACACTATTTGCAGCCACATGCGCTCTAACCCAAAACGACATCAAAAAAATCATCTCCTTCTCAACTTCAAGCCAACTAGGCCTAATAATAGTCACAATCGGACTAAACCAGCCCCAACTAGCCTTCCTCCACATCTCCACCCATGCATTCTTCAAAGCCATACTATTCCTATGTTCCGGCTCAATCATCCACAGCCTAAACGGAGAACAAGACATCCGAAAAATAGGAGGCCTCCAAAAAATACTACCAACAACCACCTCCTGTCTCACCATTGGCAACCTCGCCCTAATAGGAACCCCATTCCTCGCAGGCTTCTACTCAAAAGACCAAATCATTGAGAGCCTAAGCACCTCCTACCTAAATGCCTGAGCCCTCCTTCTAACCCTACTAGCCACATCATTCACCGCAATCTACACAATACGCATAACAGTACTAGTCCAATCAGGTTTCGTACGTACCCCTCCCCTAACCCCAATAAATGAAAACGACCCAAACGTGACCTCACCCCTCACTCGACTAGCACTAGGCAGCATTACAGCCGGATTCCTCATTACCTCATTTATTACCCCTACAAAAACCCCTCCCATAACCCTACCTACCTCAATTAAACTAACAGCAATCGTAGTAACAGCTCTAGGCATCATCCTAGCTCTAGAAATCTCAAAAATAACCCAAACCCTAATCCTAAAAAAACAATCCACTATATCAAACTTCTCTACATCCCTAGGCTACTTCAACCCACTAATACACCGACTCCATTCCACCAATCTCCTAACCGGAGGCCAAAAATTCGCCTCCCACCTAATCGACCTCTCCTGATACAAACTCCTAGGCCCAGAAGGATTAGCCAACCTACAAATAACAGCATCCAAGACCGCCACCTCCCTCCACTCAGGATTAATCAAAGCCTACCTAAGCTCTTTTGCCCTATCCATCATCATCATCCTACTATCATCATACAGAACCCCACCCTAATGGCACTCAATCTTCGTAAAACCCACCCACTAATGAAAGTCGTCAACGACGCCCTAATCGACCTTCCTACCCCATCAAACATCTCAATCTGATGAAACTTCGGGTCACTCCTAGGCATCTGTCTAATCACCCAAATCGTCACAGGCCTCTTACTAGCGACCCACTACACCGCAGACACCTCCCTAGCCTTTGCCTCAGTCGCCCACACCTGCCGAAACGTCCAATTCGGCTGACTCATCCGCAACCTCCACGCAAATGGAGCCTCATTCTTTTTCATCTGCATTTACCTACACATCGGCCGAGGAATCTACTACGGCTCATATCTAAACAAAGAAACCTGAAACGTGGGAGTCATCCTCCTCCTAACCCTTATAGCCACTGCCTTCGTAGGGTACGTCCTACCCTGAGGACAAATATCATTCTGAGGAGCCACAGTAATCACCAACCTATTCTCTGCAATCCCCTACATCGGCCAAACACTAGTAGAATGAGCCTGAGGCGGATTCTCAGTAGACAACCCCACACTAACACGATTTTTCGCCCTACACTTCCTTCTCCCATTCGTTATCGTAGGAATCACGCTAGTCCACCTCACCTTTCTCCACGAAACGGGCTCAAACAACCCACTAGGAATCCCTTCAGACTGCGACAAAATCCCATTCCACCCATACTACTCTACAAAAGACATCCTAGGATTTGCCATTATACTAATCCTCCTCGTCACTCTCGCACTATTCTCCCCCAATCTACTAGGAGACCCAGAAAACTTCACACCAGCCAATCCATTAGCCACACCCCCACACATCAAACCTGAATGATACTTCCTATTCGCATACGCCATCCTACGATCCATCCCAAACAAACTAGGAGGAGTATTAGCCCTTGCTGCTTCCGTCCTAGTCCTATTCCTCCTACCCCTACTACACACATCCAAACAACGTTCAATAACCTTCCGCCCACTCTCACAAATCCTTTTCTGAACCCTAGTAGCTGACCTCCTCATCCTAACCTGAGTCGGCAGCCAACCAGTCGAACACCCATTCATCATCATCGGACAACTAGCTTCACTAGCCTACTTCACGATCATCCTAGTCCTCTTCCCCCTCGCATCCCTCCTAGAGAACAAACTCCTCAAACTTTAACCAACTCTAATAGTTTATAAAAACATTGGTCTTGTAAGCCAAAGATTGAAGACTACGCCCCTTCTTAGAGTTTCCCTATTTCAGAAAGAAAGGAGTCAAACCCTTATCACCAACTCCCAAAGCTGGAATTTTAATTAAACTACTTTCTGACCCCTCACCCTCCCTAAACAGCCCGAATCGCTCCCCGTGACAATCCCCGCACCAACTCCAGCACTACAAACAGGGTTAACAACAGCCCTCAACCCCCAACCAAAAACAACCCCGCCCCCCACGAATAAAAAAACGCCACCCCACTAAAATCCGTACGAACCACAGATAATCCCCCATTATTCACCGTATTACCATCTACAATAACCTCAAACCCTCCCCCTACAATAATCCCCACAACAACAACCAACCCCATCCCCAAAGCATAACCAACAACCCCTCAATCCCCCCATGACTCAGGATAAGGATCCGCCGCCAAAGAAACAGAGTACACAAATACCACCAACATCCCCCCTAAATAAACCATAACCAACGCCAAAGAGACAAAGGAAACCCCTAAACTTACCAATCAGCCACACCCAGCAACAGATCCCAAAACCAACCCCATCACCCCATAGTAAGGAGAAGGGTTGGAGGCTACGCCTAAACCCCCCAAAACAAAGCACAGTCCCAAAAATAATACAAATTCTATCATAGTTCCCACCTGGTCTCTCTCCAGGATCAATGACCTGAAAAGCCATCGTTATAGGACTTTAACTATAGGAACTGACCCCCCCCCCTTCCCCCCCCAGCATGTTTTCTCATGCTTTTTTCGGGTATGTGGTTCTGCATCGCTCTCTTTGCCACATCAGACAAGTACTCTAATGTAGGAAATCCAACGCCATACGTATTGCCTTGCCTCCAAAACCTCAAACATTATCTCCCATGAGATGATTTGCGAGCTGTTACACCTCTAGGCACATCCTTGTTTCAGGTACCATAAACCCAAGTGATCCTACCTCCAGCCGGAGCCGCAAGCGTTACTTAAGATCGACTATATCTCCCTGCACTTACAAACCCTTCCATCGGATACGGGTGAATGTCCCAGCACACCTTTGCATTCCCGGGGTCATAAACTTCGCCCACCTCCTAGGGTCTTTTCCCTTCCTACAGCCTTCAAGGACTCCCAAGCCAGAGAACCTGGTTATCTATTAGTCGTGTTTCTCACGAGAACCGAGCTACTCAACGTCAGTTATACTTTCGGTTATTGGTGTCAGGCGCATACATCTAGTAAACTTGATCTCCAACGTGCCACTGGTTGTAATTTCAGGAACACCAATCGCTTAATTCCTGCTCAATTGCTCTTCACAGATACATATGGTTGGGGTGGACGCTCCTCATAAATATCCGTAATCGCGGCTAGCCAAAGGCCGTTTCTACTCTTCTTTTCTTTTTGGGGTCTCTTCAATAAGCCCTTCAAGTGCGTAGCAGGAGTTATCTTCCTCTTGACATGTCCATCACATGACCGGCGAACATACGACTGCCCGAAACCACCTAGAATGTCATGGTCTGTGGATTAAGTAGACCAACTTCGGCACTGATGCACTTTGTCCCCATTCATGAAGCCCGCGCCATTTACCTCTTAAGTAGCCGATAATGTTATGGTTGGCAGACATATTAATTTATTTCTCCTTTTCTAGGAATTGGGACCTAAACCTCAATTTTTCGTCCATTTTTCATCGCTTCGCGATGATTTTCTTTTTTGTTTGTCATTTTCGTTCGTTTTAAACAAACCAACAACTATATATCCCTACATTTGTCAAAACACTTAATAATCAATCCATTTACAACTAATTTTCCTCCAATATCCCCCTAACCACAAACCAATACGCACCATCATCACACCAACGTCCATAACGAACCAAACCACTTACACAAACCCAGCAACTTACACCCAACCCTAAAAACCAAACAAAAAGAAAACAACAAACACAAAAACAATCAACCCCCCTCCATCAAC